ACCCAACTCCCTAGATAACATGGTAATGTATAAAATACATATGAACGGAGGAATAAAATGAAGCGAATTTTCTACTCAAATTGAACCTGGCATTAGAACTTGCAACAGATACAAAAATGATAAAACATTCCTGGAAACAAAATTCTGCCACTTAAACTTAATGGAGTTTTGTATAGGATAGCAAAACAAAAGTGATTCCACTTTTACCATTATTATGATATTACATATTCCAATCCGATTCGATATCTGTGTAAAAATTTCTGTTGTGGGTTTACATATACTCATAATTGTCGTTATAATTGAGAAGGATTCTTATTGAGAAGAATCCATTTAGTTATGTATTAATTTGGATTTTCTTGTCTCATTAAGGAAATACAATTTGAGATTCAAATCCAAGAATCCTTCATGAATTCACAGTCAACAAATAGTTAATGGTTCCAATTTGTCCGAAATTTTGGTTTTTGTTACTGAAAATCCGCATTCCATTTTTCAATAAAAAAGAGTTTTTAGGTATTGGGTGTTTTGAGATACTATACAATCGGGATGGATCCAATCCAAAAGGGGGATTTCCTTTATTTAGTATTTAGGAAAGGGATTAGGATTCACGATACAAGTACAATAAAAAAAGGTGGGGAACATTTTCATCTATTTTGTATACCTTTTTGGCGGCATGGCCGAGTGGTAAGGCGGGGGACTGCAAATCCTTTTTCCCCAGTTCAAATCCGGGTGTCGCCTGATCAACAAAAGACTCGAAATCCCCCATTCTGTTATGCTGATATAATTCGCCGAATTATTCACCACTAGACGCAGAGAAAAATATGGATACTTGCTTTATTCTAAGCATCTGGGGGTTCGCTAAACTTTATCTCGAAACCCTAAAGTAAATAGTAAATCCTTGATTCCAAGAAAGATTATAGGTATTAGTTAGTGGAAGAGATATCAAGATTTCCGATTCCCTTTACTAATGTAGTGTTTACTGACTGGGTCTTGAATTAGATTGGATAGATCATTTTTTTGATAGAAAAAGGGCAAAAAGAAAGAATTTCTTTTCAGTAATCCCTAGTTAAGAATGGAATAGACCGTCTCCCGACTATCTCTGTGAAACAATCGTTCGATGGTAAGGATTCGATCAAATGGGAAATACAGGTACGTAATAGATGGTAATTTATCTTGATTCTATATTTTTATGCCCTTAGTTTCTTTTTATTTATGAAAGGCAACAAAAGAAAGAATAAGTTTTATTATTACTACAGGCTCTATAGTAACAAAAACCCCCTTGCCCCGATATTTCCAAGGATGTCACTACATATTTTGCTTGTACTTAATCTTTGCCGATTCTACTAGAAATCATATAGGAACTTGTTATAAGTGGATTTATTGGATTGGTTCATCAATAATAATGTTGGAGCAGAATCCCCCTTTGACTCTGTGCTATGGATTCCACTATTATTAGTGAGCACTAATGGAATAACCTTTTCATATTCAGAGAAATCGGAGACATAATTCACATGGATATAGTAAGTATCGCTTGGGCTGCTTTAATGGCAGTCTTTACATTTTCCCTTTCACTCGTAGTATGGGGGAGAAATGGACTCTAGAAGTACTACTAATTGAATTGAGGAATCAAACTGTATCAATTGTTTTATAAATCGTTCCGCAAAACGTTATTTAAATCAAATTGAAATTCAATAAAAATATTGTTATTTCGAAATTCCATTGGACTCGAATGGAGTCATGTATTAAATGTATTATATGAATAATGCCCTTAACCTTTCAATTAAACGGATATTTCAATGATTCCTATGCTCGTATTTCGAAAGTCAAATGAATGGAAAATGGATTCCAACAAAATTCTTCCTAAATTGTCTATTTGGATGAACCGACTCGACTTTTACCAGAATTATATATGGACAATGAAAAACAACGGACCCCTTTATTTGTATTTGTTTCCTCCTTTTCAAAGAGAAAGTCATTCCGTTATTAAGTGTAATAGTGGTTGTGCAACAAGATACTATGCATAATACGAATAAAACTTTACCTTGAACAAGTCACATATCATATTATCCACTTACCACTTGTTTTATTATTTTAAAATGGAATTTATGCTTTACCGACTCATTTCATATCATATGATTCGAGCGTTACCAGTAGGGTTTACTACTCCTTTTCGAAATCCGAAGAAATTCCCATAGATAGAACTCCTTGGATCGTCTGTCAACGGCTCAACCAATTACTTCTTAGGAATGTTAAAGATTATTTAGTTTTCTTTTATTAAATACCCCATACAATTTTTTCTTCATGATTCTTTCGACAGCTACGGCAATTCATATACGAAATAATCCCAAATAAACGAATTAGAGCCGTGAGAGTATGAATTGCCTTTTAGTTCAGATTGATCGGAATCAATACAAATCAAATAGATGTAACAAAGAAATGGAATTGGAGTGCTATATGCAATATATGAAATTGATATCTACATAAAATAGATGTAGATTGATCCATACTATATTAGGTCTGTATCTTTATACAATACAGTACAACCTTAATACACTACAATAACATTAATAGATAGTATGGTAGAAAGAAGGATTCATATATTTCTTTCTACCATACTATCAGATCTCATAAAATACTGCCGATTCTAGTCCACTCATTTAAGACACAACATTGGAATCCTTTTCATTTTTTTTATTTCTTCAATCATTGATAAGAACTAAGAAGTCAAGTTTCATTCAAATGAATTATTTTGACTGACCGTTTTTACGTAAATGATAAGTAAAAAGGCAGTAGGAACTAGAATGAACAGCGCAGTAGCAATAAATGCGAGAATATTTACTTCCATAATCTCATCGTTTTTTTACTTCCCAATAAATAACTCGGGATTTAATCCCATAGAGATGATAAATCTTTCGCCTATAAATTCAATGGTCATTCCATCTTGATGATATTAAATCAGTATCATGAATAACAACATCTGAGCTATTAAAGCGATTCATCGTCGAGAATTGAATAGTATAACATAGGAAGATCCTTTATCCATACCGAATCAAAAATGGGATTCCCAATCAAGAATGGCTTATTTATTATTCTTTTCCATTCTTTCTTTTCTATAACCTAACGTCTTCCTTTTATAATCATCTGATGAGATGAAGTATCATCTAACCACCTTTCCTCTTCTCTTTTCTATTGTTCACAAATCTAAACAATAATATAAGCGAAATAAAATCAAAAAGGAAGGAGTTCCGTTCTAAACTCCATTCTTTATAATGATTTCATTTTCTTGGAAGACAAAGAAGTGTGATAAAGATGAGCCCCGGTCGAAATAAAGAATTTAATATTCCACCCAATTCACTATTTTTTTAGTATTTGTTGTTCTTTCTTCAATGGACCTTTAAATAAAAATAGGAAAGAAAAAAGGATTCCCATTAATACCTAATAAGAGGGCTGGTATCTTGTTTGATCTTTGTTTTATTACTGGACTCTTTCCTTGAATTAGTACTGTATTGGAACACATATATCAAAACAAAAGTTCAGTGTGCAGTTTGAATGGGATAGATTGTTTCAGATCCAAATTAGTAATTTAGAGTACACAAAATCGAAGTCAGAATACGCCTCCCTCCCATCAATCGGGATTAGTTGAAGGAATGGAAATTCCCGTATTTGTTTGATGAGAAAAGAAAAAAATAAGGATCCCCTGAGATTCTACCCCTTGTCTTGTCCCCCCTTTCACAGAAAATGGAAAGATGGGTTGATATATTTATTGGATTCGTCGGGACTGACGGGGCTCGAACCCGCAGCTTCCGCCTTGACAGGGCGGTGCTCTGACCAATTGAACTACAATCCCAAGGAAATAAGGTGTACAGCCTACATACATATTCTTATGATTTCATTCAAACCATTTTTATTTAGTTAGAATCGCCATGTTGTAAGAGAGAAGAGGCACGAGTAATATATTGATATCCGCATGTGTAAGCACTTGAATGAGGGCGACAGGGATTACTTTACTGGTAATACTTTTGTTATTGGTAAATCGATTGATAATCAATCTTTCAATAAAAATATTTTTCTTTATTTCTTTAGACTTTATACTTATAGATCCCGATATGAATCTAGATCCTTAGCAAGATTAGAATTTGTGGGAACAAAACAAATAAATAAAGAGATATAGCAGAAAATTGGACTCTTTTTTTTATTCTTTTGTACCAGGCATTTCTGAAAGACAAATGATTAGATTATCTCAGGATGGATCAGCGAATTAATGGGCCGAGCTGGATTTGAACCAGCGTAGACGTATTGCCAACGAATTTACAGTCCGTCCCCATTAACCGCTCGGGCATCGACCCAGGAAGAATCCGCTTTAGCCTTATTGATAATCCACGATCCACTTCCTTTCGTAGTACCCTACCCCCAGGGGAAGTCGAATCCCCGCTGCCTCCTTGAAAGAGAGATGTCCTCAACCGCTAGACGATGGGGGCATACTTACCCGACCACTATCATACTATGCTCATAGTATGAACAGTTTTTTGAAATTGTCAACATAATGGAATTGTATGACTAGATCCAAAGGATCTTTCATGATTTTATAGAAATTTTTGATTCGTCATTCATAAATCATTCATTCGAATCACATTTTATACATTCTATTATAGTTAAACATAATATTAGACATAATATATAAATAAAAAATAGAAAAATAAGAACTCAAAATTACTAATAATAATATGAAGGATTCTTTCGGGAAGTGATTTATCCCCCAAATCCAAATAAAGGGTTAAACTCCATTTCTCCTACTTTCATTCATTGATTCACCCATTGTTAAGATTTAAGATGAGATATGCCTATGTCACACCAAATCAGGAAATTAACAAACGATAAATCGAGCAAGAGGGATCAACAAGTTGTCGAAAGTTGTTTTTCTATAAGAATTTGGTTCAGAGGATGAATTGAATCTCTTCATTACATGATTCGATGAAATAGCTTGGATCTATGTCTCAATCAAG